AAGAAATTTTTGTTTTGATAAATACATTTACAATAATAAAACAAACCAAGAAATAAAAAATAAAAAAAACAAAAAAGAAATTAACTTTATTTCGACTATAAAAAGTGAACTTTACAATATTAAGAATAGTAAGAGGAATTCACATCTTTTTTTTGACTTATCCTCTTTATCACAAGCATATGTATTTTACAAATTATCACAAACCCAAGTTATTAATTTGTATAAGTTAAGATCTATTTTTGAGTATCATGTAACTCCCGTTTTTCTTAAGACTGCAATAAAAAATTATTTTGTAACACAAGGAATATTTCATTCCGAATTAAGACATACAAAACTTTCAAGTTCTGAAACGAATCAATGGAAAAACTGGTTAAGAGGTCATTATCAATACAATTTATCTCAGATTAGATGGTTTGAATTAATACCACAAAAATGGCGAACTACAATAAATGAAGGTGGTATTACCCAAAATAAAGATTTAACAAAATGGAATTCGTATGAAAAAGATCGATTACTTTATCACAAAAAACAAAAGGATTTTAAAGTATATCCATTACCAAACCAAAAATATAATTTTCCAAAATACTATATATATAATCTTTTATCATATAAATCTATTAATTCTGAAATTAAGAAGTCCTCATATATTATTTATGGATCACCATCAGAATTAAATAACAACCAAAAAATTACTTTTAATTACAACAATTATAAACAAAATTTATTTGAAAGCCTGGAGGAAATTCCTATCAATCATTATCTAGAAAAGGTCGATATTATGTATATGCAAAAAAATCCAGATAGAAAATATTTTGATTGGACAATTCTCAATTTTTTTCTAAGACAAAAAATAGATATTGAGGCCTGGACCAAAATGGATTATAGCAGTAATATAAATACTAAGCTTGGAAGTAAGAATTACCAAAAAATTGAGAAAATGGATAAAAACGATATTTTTTATCTGATGATTCATCAAAATTTAGAAATAAATCCAATCAATGACAAGAAACTCTTTTTTGATTGGATGGAAATGAATGAAGAAATCCTAAACTCAATATCGACAAATCTGAAACTTACGTTCTTCCCAGAATTTGTGCCACTTTATAATGTATACAAAATAAAACCATGGATTATACCAAGCAAATTACTTCTTTTAAATTTAAATAAAAAGAAAAACATCAATGAAAAGAAAAAATTCCATTTTTTTAGACCATCGAATGAAAAAAGATATTCTGAATTAATGAATCGAAATCAAGAAGAAAAAGAACCCGCGGGCCGAAGAGGCCTTGGATCATATTCACAAAACCAAGATAAAATGAAAAAACAATATAAGATCCGAAAAAAGATGAGACCAGAAATAATTTTCTTACGGAAACACTATTTGCTTTTTCAATGGATAATAGACGATGGTTTAATTCCGAATTTAACTGAAAGAATGATCAATAATATCAAGATATATTGTTACTTGCTTGGACTGATAAATCCAAGAGATACTACTATATCGTCTATTCAAAGGAAAGAAATAAATCTGGATATAATGGTGATTCGAAAAAAATTGACTCCTATAGAATTGAATAAAAAGGGGATATTTTTTATCGATCCCATTCGTTTGTCTGTAAAAAACGACGGATACTTTATTATATATCAAACCGTAAGTATATCGTTGGTTCATAAAAGTAAGTACCAAACTCCTCAAAGATATCGAGAACAAAGATATATCAATAAAAATAAATTGGATGAATCTATCTCAAGATATCAAATAATAATTCGAAAGAGAGACAAAAAACATTATGATTTTATCGTTCCTGAAAAGATTTTATCATCTAGACGTCGTAGAGAATTGAGAATTCTAATTTCTTTCAACTCAAAGAATATAAATAGTGTGGATAAAAATCGAGTATTTTGTAACAAAAAGAACATAAAAAACAGGAATCCTTTTTTGGATCAAAAAAAGCATCTTGATAGAGATAAAAATGAATTAATTAAATTAAAGTTATTTCTTTGGCCTAATTATCGATTAGAAGACTTAGCTTGTATGAATAGATATTGGTTTAATACCAATAATGGAAGCCGTTTTAGTTTGTTAAGAATATATCCACAATTAAAAATTGGTTGATGGTACATTTTTCCTATATATTCTGTACCATATAGAAAAGCAAACAGATGCACATATGCCCTGTCTTACGTCCCAGTCTAATATTAGATCTTTTTTTATTTAATACTAAGTCAATGACGTATCAATTTGTTTGGATAAAATCTATAAAATAAACGAATACATGGAATATTCCGAATTTTCGGTCTAAATTATTTGACGTTGTAAGTGTAAAAACGTACCATCTACTTTTTTATCCCTGTCCAACTAAAATTAAAATTCTTGTGTATACTAATTACTACATTAAAATGACTAATATTATTATTACTGATCAAATAAAATATTTTATATGTAAATTAAAGGGTAGAAGGAGCTTTTTTATGATAAAAAATCCATTCAGTGCAATTATTTTGAAAGAGGAAAACGAAGACAACAAGGGGTCTGTTGAATTTCAAGTAGTTAGTTTCACCAATAGGATACGGAGACTTACTTCACATTTGGAATTGCACAAAAAAGACTATTTATCTCAGAGAGGTCTACGTAAAATTCTAGGAAAACGTCAACGGCTGCTCGCCTATTTGTCAAAAAAAAATAGAGTACGTTATAAAGAATTAATCGGACAGTTGGAGATTCGAGAAACAAAAAATCATTAATTTGAATAGTCGTTTTGAATTTTCGCTTAAATTTTGATGAACCTCTTTTCGCTTTCAGCAATTCATGGAAGAATGAATCGGGAAAAACTTATGACTGCACCAGCTACACGAAATGACCTTATGATAGTCAATATGGGCCCTCAGCACCCATCAATGCACGGTGTTCTTCGACTCATTGTTACTCTAGATGGTGAAGATGTTATTGACTGTGAACCGATATTGGGTTATTTACATAGAGGAATGGAAAAAATTGCGGAAAACCGAACAATTATACAATATTTACCGTATGTAACACGTTGGGATTATTTAGCTACTATGTTCACTGAAGCAATAACTGTAAATGCACCAGAGCAGTTAGGCAATATTCAAGTGCCTAAAAGGGCCAGCTATATCAGAGTCATTATGTTAGAGTTAAGTCGTATAGCTTCGCATTTGTTATGGCTTGGCCCTTTTATGGCAGATATTGGCGCACAGACCCCCTTCTTCTATATTTTTAGAGAAAGAGAATTGATATATGACCTATTCGAAGCTGCTACCGGTATGCGAATGATGCATAATTATTTTCGTATTGGAGGAGTCGCTGCTGATTTACCTTATGGCTGGGTAGATAAATGCTTGGATTTTTGTGATTATTTTTTAACAAGAGTTACTGAATATCAAAGGCTTATTACACGGAATCCTATTTTTTTAGAGCGAGTTGAGGGAGTAGGCATTATTGGCGGAGAGGAGGCAATTAATTGGGGTTTATCGGGACCAATGCTACGAGCTTCCGGAATACAATGGGATCTTCGAAAGGTTGATCATTATGAGTCTTACGATGAATTTGATTGGGGAGTTCAATGGCAAAAGGAAGGGGATTCATTAGCTCGTTATTTAGTACGAATCGGTGAAATGACAGAATCAATAAAAATTATTCAACAGGCTTTAGAAGGAATTCCGGGGGGGCCCTATGAGAATTTAGAAATCCGGCGCTTTGATAAAGTATGGGATCCCGAATGGAATGATTTTGACTATCGATTTATCAGTAAAAAACCTTCTCCTACTTTTGAATTGTCAAAACAAGAACTTTATGTGAGAGTCGAAGCCCCAAAAGGAGAATTAGGAATTTTTCTGATAGGAGATAAGGGTGTTTTTCCTTGGAGATGGAAAATCCGACCACCGGGTTTTATCAATTTGCAAATCCTTCCTCAATTAGTTAAAAGAATGAAATTGGCTGATATTATGACAATACTAGGTAGCATAGATATCATTATGGGAGAAGTTGATCGTTAAAATGATAATAGATACAACAGAAGTACAAGCTATCAATTCTTTTTTTAGATTGGAATCCTTAAAAGAGGTATATGAGATCATATGGATGCTTGTCCCTATTTTTACTCCTGTATTAGGAATCACAATAGGTGTACTAGTAATTGTTTGGTTAGAAAGAGAAATATCTGCGGGGATACAACAACGTATTGGCCCTGAATACGCCGGGCCTTTGGGAATTCTTCAAGCTTTAGCAGATGGTACAAAATTACTTTTCAAAGAGAATCTTCTTCCATCAAGAGGAGATACTCGTTTATTCAGTATCGGACCATCCATAGCAGTCACATCAATTCTACTAAGTTCTTTAGTAATTCCTTTTGGATATCGCCTTGTTCTAGCCGATTTAAGTATTGGTGTTTTTTTATGGATTGCCATTTCAAGTATTGCTCCCGTGGGCCTTCTTATGTCAGGTTATGGATCAAATAATAAATATTCCTTTTTAGGTGGTTTACGGGCTGCTGCTCAATCAATTAGTTATGAAATACCATTAACTCTATGTGTGTTATCAATATCTCTACGTGTGATTCGTTAAGACATAAAATTTCCTCTATGTCTTTTCTTTCTAGGAAGGAAATTTCATGAGTTGAATATACCTTTTTATTTTTTATTCATCATTCGGGTTGATGAACTAAACCAGATAGTTATATGAGTGAAAAAAACAGTTTCTTACTTTGCAGTAAAAAGATTAAGTCTCATTTCCTATGTACAAGTGTTAAGTGAAAGTAAACAAAAGCATTATATACTATACTATTTACCCCAAGATTGAGTGATTAGTCATCATGACTTGAAGCGGGTTAAAAAGGAGCAACTATCTAGGGATTTTACTAGCTATTAACAGACATGTATTACCCTAATGAGCGGGGGGTCCTTTTGACCAAAAAGGGTGGATAGTTAGGAACACCAAGGTACACAAAGGATTCGTAATAGAGATTATGTAAGTTATTCAA